GGATCACGTCTAGACAAATAGAAGCAGGTCGACGAGCAATGACACGAAATGCACGCCGCGGTGGAAAAATATGGGTACGTATATTTCCAGACAAACCGGTTACAGTAAGACCCGCAGAAACACGTATGGGTTCGGGGAAAGGATCCCCTGAATATTGGGTAGCTGTTGTTAAACCAGGTCGAATACTTTATGAAATGGGTGGAGTAACAGAAAATATAGCCAGAAGGGCGATTTCAATAGCATCGTCCAAAATGCCTATACGAACTCAATTCATTATTTCGGGATAAAAAAAATCAAAATAAAAAGGTCTTGGGGATAAAAAAACAATAACAGGTGCCGGTTTCTTTCTTTGGACAAACAATATTTCTTTTTTTTCTTCACTCTTTGCTTTGCATTGAAAGAATAGATTCTAAAAAAATGATATGATTCAACCCCAGACCCTTTTGAATGTAGCGGATAACAGCGGGGCTCGAGAATTGATGTGTATTCGAATCATAGGAGCTAGCAATCGTCGATATGCTCATATCGGTGACGTTATTGTTGCTGTGATCAAAGACGCAGTGCCAAATATGCCCCTAGCAAGATCAGAGGTGGTCAGAGCTGTAATTGTACGTACTTGTAAAGAACTCAAACGTGATAACGGTATGATAATACGATATGATGACAATGCTGCGGTTGTCATTGACCAAGAAGGAAACCCCAAAGGAACTCGAATTTTTGGTGCAATTGCCCGGGAATTGAGACAGTTAAATTTTACTAAAATAGTTTCATTAGCTCCGGAGGTATTGTAAGGTCTTCTAAAATAAGATAATACCATTGGTTATAGTAAAGTATTTGAAAGAAAGAGATTAAGAAATATATTCAGAATTTTTAGTAGATTGTGTCTCACGCATATGCCTTTAATTTAAATTTAAATTCATAAACAAATAAGTAAAAAAAAAATATGTTGATTATATCAAAATTGGGGATCACCAAGAAATTTAATTCACCATGGGTAGGGATATTATTGCTGACATAATAACTTCTATACGAAATGCTGATATGGATAGAAAAAGGGTGGTTCGAATAGCATATACTAATATCACTGAAAATATTGTTAAAATACTTTTACGAGAAGGTTTTATCGAAAACGTGAGAAAACATAAAGAAACCAAAAAAGATTTTTTGGTTTTAACCCTACGGCATAGAAGGAATAGGAAAAGGTCTTATATAAATTTTTTAAATTTAAAACGGATCAGCCGGCCTGGTCTCCGAATCTATTCGAACTACCAACGAATTCCTAGAATTTTAGGTGGGATGGGAATTGTAATTATTTCTACTTCTCGAGGTATAATGACAGACCGAGAGGCTCGACTAGAACGAATTGGTGGAGAAGTTTTGTGTTATATATGGTAATCCTTCTAATATACGAATTGGGTCCGAAACTTCTTATTTGTGAAAACAAAAAGAAAAGGGGCGGGTTGTCTAATATCGTTCCTCCTCCATCAATTGATACTTCAAGGAGGCTTTACCTGGAATGAAAGAACAAAAATGGATTCATGAAGGTTTAATTACTGAATCCCTTCCCAACGGTATGTTCCGGATTCGCTTAGATAATCAAGATATGATTCTAGGTTATGTTTCGGGAAAGATCCGACGTAGTTTTATACGGATACTACCAGGCGATAGAGTTAAAATTGAAGTAAGTCGTTATGATTCAACCAGAGGACGTATAATTTATCGACTTCGCAATAAGGATTCGAAAGATTAGGTGTTTTTATCAACTTCAACATTCCTTTCGTGAGAAGATGATTCGAGATAAAAAATTCCAAGAAACCTATTTTCTTCCAAAAACTAGATTCAGAATTAAAATGAGGAATGCCAAATATGAAAATAAGAGCTTCTGTTCGTAAAATTTGTGAAAAATGTCGACTAATCCGTAGGCGGGGACGAATTATAGTAATTTGTTCCAACCCAAGACATAAACAAAGACAAGGATAATCAGACTTGTTAAAACACCCGATGTAAAAGTAAAAAGGGTAAAAAAAGGGAGGGGTCCTTTTTGACACGAAATGGATATATCCATATATCTCTGACTCATATTTATGAGATGAAAAAATGGCAAAAAATATACCGAGAATTGGTTCACGTAAGAATGGACGTATTGGTTCACGTAAGAATACACGGAGAATACCAAAGGGGGTTATTCATGTTCAAGCAAGTTTCAATAATACTATTGTGACTGTTACAGATGTACGGGGTCGAGTGGTTTCTTGGTCCTCTGCCGGTACTTGTGGATTCAAGGGTACAAGAAGGGGTACGCCCTTTGCTGCTCAAACCGCAGCAGGAAATGCTATTCGTACAGTAGTGGATCAAGGTATGCAACGAGCAGAAGTCATGATAAAAGGACCGGGTCTCGGAAGAGACGCGGCATTACGCGCTATTCGCAGAAGTGGTATACTATTAACTTTTGTGCGGGATGTAACCCCTATGCCACATAATGGCTGTAGACCTCCGAAAA